GATTGCGTATTGAATATAGATCCATGTCTTTCTTGTTCCACTAGCTAGGACCAAATTCTCACATGTCCCTTTCGTTATTACAACCTTATTTTTTGATGTCAAAGACCAGAAGCTACGCGAAAATTCTCATTGGATCTCGGTTGTTCTTAACAGCGATGGCTATTCATTTAAGTCTTCGGGTAGCACCACTAGATCTTCAACAAGGTGGAAATTCTCGTATTCTGTATGTACATGTTCCTGCGGCTCGGATGAGTATTCTTGTTTATATCGTTACGGCTATAAACACTTTCTTGTTCCTATTAACAAAACATCCCCTTTTTCTTCGCTCTTCCGGAACCGGTATAGAAATGGGTGCTTTTTCTACGTTGTTTACCTTAGTTACGGGGGGGTTTCGGGGAAGACCTATGTGGGGCACCTTTTGGGTGTGGGATGCTCGTTTAACCTCTGTATTCATCTTGTTCCTTATTTACTTGGGTGCACTGCGTTTTCAAAAGCTTCCTGTCGAACCGGCTCCTATTTCAATCCGTGCTGGACCGATCGATATACCAATAATTAAGTCTTCAGTCAACTGGTGGAATACATTGCATCAACCTGGGAGCATTAGCCGATCTGGTACATCAATACATGTTCCTATGCCCATTCCAATCTTGTCTAACTTTGCTAACTCCCCCTTCTCAACCCGTATCTTGTTCGTTCTGGAAACACGTCTTCCTATTCCATCTTTTCTCGAATCTCCTTTAACGGAAGAAATAGAGAAGCGAATACCCAAGCCTAGTTCACTCGCTGAGTCTCTTTGCATCCATGGCTGAATGGTGAAAGCGCCCAACCGGGCAAATTCGTAGGTTCGATTCCTGCTGGATGCGTCGTCAAGAAGGATTTCCGGGAATTCCTTTTCTGTTTCAATAGAATCTCTCCTTGAGTTTTAGCTCCTAGTTTGGAACTATGGTAAAGTAGTCCCTTAGCTGCCTGCCTTGATTCCCGAGTCACAGTAGCTACGCGTAAGTAAGCGTGGGCAATAGAACGGAATGGAATAGTTGTTGCATTTATTCAAGCAAGGAGCGGGGTATTTTACTCGCGGGAATAAGGGAATGCGATGTCAAAAAGAAAGGATTGAATGGATGAGCGGAGCAGTGAGTGTAAGCGAACGGACCGGGCATGTGATATGCTTGAGAGGGGGGATAGTTTTCTTTGATGGAGATGTCCTGGTGTCAGCAACGGGAGCAATGAGAGCAAATCTGGTAATGAGGCGGGGGCGAAACGAAACTCTGGTTTCCGTGTATGGTATGTGTGGATTGTAGCGCAGAACAGGGCTTGACTGGAAAAGTAGTGAAATGGCAAAATAGGAAGTCTCACTATAGGCTAGGAGCCATCGATTAGCTCGGCTTGTCCTATGTTTTAGCTTCACTCATCGTATCGGCTGTTGTGTAAGGGTTGACCTTAAGAGCTCTGGTCTAGCGGCCGTTAGATGTCCTTTATAGCCACCGTGACTTTGACTTGTTTTCTGCTCTGATCGTAGATCTACTACGGCTGCGGCTTTCTCTTGCTGATTTCGCTATTTCCATCCTTGAGTATTGGATATCGTGTGAGTCTTCTCCCAGTTGTTGCTTAGCTGCTTTCTGGGCATCGCTCTCTGTTTTTACAAGCAATTAAGTAAACCCCTTGGCTTGGCTCAACCTTCTAATCCTTCTTTCACTGACTACTAGGGAAGGAAAACTAAGCTGTAACTGTAGTTGGCAGTTCGAGTTCTGGACGGATGGGACCTGAAGCTCACAAGTAATAACAAGTCAGTGTGCTCTTACTTCTGAGTTCTAGTTCTTAGCAGCACAAGCGGGAGCCAGGGGGAAGGCCTGAAGGTTGCAAGCCCATCCAATTCAACTCCTACTGGAACTGGCTTACTTTCGCTTTCAAACGGGGCTGCGCCGGGACTCCAAAAACAAAAAAGGCAAAGGGGATCAAAGGCAGAAAGAAGTGATTAGGCCCTGAGGACTGCAAGGGGAGAGGTTGACCACTGGACTCTAACTGCCCGCAAACTCCTGGTATTCATGCTATGCCCCTTAGCCACTTATCCTAGTTAGACGAGGCAAAGCACGAAGCACAAGAAGGGATCAGCACTCTGACAGATATTGGTGAGAAGACTGAGACACTTCGCCCTTCCAAAGAAAAGGCGACTGCTAGCGAGCAGGAGGACGAAATGAGGGGGCCATCAGAGAAAGAAGTCCCACCGAGATTGGCAGGGACTAAAGAGAATCCCATTTCTCCAAGGGACAATATCCAATAAATAGAAGAAGAAAGTCTGCCCAAGGCATGTACCAAATCTTTCACATACCCCCACCAGGTCTCTGGCTCCGCAAAGAAACTAGCTAAAACAGAGCTCGCATGAATTGCTCCTAACATAGGGGATTGCCTCATCCGCACCGCCAGCAAGCCTTTCTACCTTTCTACAGCGAAGATTCAAGGAGAACGTTGATTTCAAAGGAGTCTTCGGTCCAGCTTGAGCTTGATTGTAAGGAAATTGAGCTTGATTCTAAGGAATCGAAAGCTAAGCGAAGACCATCTATCCCTACCCCTAAGCCACTGTTGTTAAAAAACCAATGCAAAAGAGAAAAATAAATGAAAGAAAAAATGAATCTAGTTCAAATAATAAACAAAAAGAATAAATAAATAAGGCAGAACGAGAATAAGCCAAATAGTCCCTCATTGAACCAACTTGAATCTTCACTTCTATTTAGAACGCAAAAGCCCATCTTTTTCTTTATATGTCTAAGGAATTCTGGATTTTTCGATTGCTCCTTATAAATGGGTCGTAGCATTGAATGTACTCTCGAGTGATCGAATGACTCTCTATGACACAATTACTGACCTATGGATGGAGCGATCCCCTCGTAACCAGGATTCTATCACGATCGATTGAACATCTAGTGAACGCTTTAGTCTTGTCTCATCCGGATTGATTGACTCCAGAACTAGCTTACTGAGCGAATCCGAATTCATTTCGAGACGTGGAGACTGTTCAAACTGAGTATGTTGGAATCTATCAAGGTTTTTGGCTCGCAATAAAGCTAGGGTCCTGATCGAGCAACTAGTAGTCCTATCTATCCACCTCTCCAGACACAATATCTTGAGTACCTATGATGGTGACCACATCTGCTGGCATGTGATGTTTGGACATAGAATCGAGTCCTTGTGAATGGGCAGAGCCAGGTGCTCTTATTTTACGACGGTAGGGACGATTGCTTCCATTACTGACCAGAAAGACACCAAATTCTCCTTTAGGTGCTTCAACTGCGGTATAGGTAGAAGGAGCTGGTACGGAAAAACCTTCTGTATAAAGTTCGAAATGGTGAATTGAGGTAGAGTAGACTGATGATCCTGTAGTCATTTGGCCGGCTATTGAAAGAAAAAGCTTGCATCTGCTTCCCCTATTATATAACCGGTCCCATCTCTCTCCAAACCTAACGTGGTAGTTTCCCATCATAGGGCTTTCTATCTATAGATTAAGCCATTACCAAGGAGCTAATTCGTTCAGAACTAAGTTGACTGCTTCTATAGATAAGGCGGAGCGTCCTTGGCTCAGCATTATAGCACGCACATAGGGCTTCGGCGCTACTACAGCGCTTCGCTAACCTCGCTATGAGAATATAGCTTCGCGGACCAAGAAAACGGATGCGCGTTAGCGCAACGGCTTCTATTTATTTCACCAAGGAAGACGCGTAGCGTCACTTTACTCACGCACAACGGCTTCAACAAGAACTATATGAATAGCGTTGTAGCGCTAGTCTAAACTAGAAGCCGTTGCTTGTTCTTTCGCGGTAGCCTCTATTATAAAGCGTTGCTTGTTCCTTCGCGCTGGCCGTTCGCTTTCTCAGTAGCAAAAGCGCTTCTCTTTGCCCCTATTAGATTAGAACAACCCATAAATTCTTTAGAAATAGTTTCTTTGTTGGTGTGAAGTTTAAAGGACAAGAAAGATATTATTTGTTTTCTTGCTCCCGCTTCCTCATCTGTGCTCATCAAGCCAACTTTGCTCTTTGGGGGGTGAAACAGCGGTTGAAGCGGACATTTCGAAATGACAGCATCGAAGATCTATTTATATATATACACGGTTACGGTTATCTCGGACTGCGTTCTGGAAAAAGCAGCCTACTTGTGGGGCACTGTGTACTTACAGCCTATACGATAAGCAAGTGAATGGGGCCGGTGCGTGGCGAATGGAACGGTTCATCAAACCATTTTTCGCCTCAACTCCCTAAATAGGGGTTACTTTACAAATAGGGGTAATTTGTTCGCACCTGACTGTGATAGCCCTCTCGATACCTTATTGGAGCTTTGTAACTAGTGGCCGGTTTCCCGTCGCTAGAGCGTTTTCCCAGTGCGCGGAGCCCCAACGAGGAAGGTGTTAGTGGTTTATCATTGGGTCAATAATGCTAATCCCTCTTTTTGTGCTACTCCTAGGGCGGGAAGAAGATAAGAAAACGCCAAGCGTTCTCTTGCTTTCCCAACCTGTTTTTTCTAAAGACTGCCCTCTCTCGGCTGGATCTTGGTCCAGCCTACTACGAGAATCCCGTATCCAGCAACCCAACCTATACAAAGGGCATCAAAGCCCCTTTACTAGGTTGGAGCTATAAAGCTTACCTTATTTATTATTCTTAATAAGGGAAAGGGCTTTTTCAGCTGGTGCGCAGGAGCGCACTTCCGTTTTCCCTTTACTAGTAGGGGGTCCCGTGGTTCCTATGCCGCCGCGTTTCCCGGTCCTTTTCTTTTAGTGCTTCGACCCGAAGCGATAGCTTCTAGCTAGTTCAGTGGATAAGATGGCTGCGCTCCAGCTCACTCAAGAATGGGACGGCAGTGGTCCGCCGGCAAGCTCGTTCTGATCTTGGGCGCAGTACATTGGAATCCTGAAGCACCACCACGAACGCTACCGCGCGTCCGCCTGCGGTGCGGTAAGGCACCACCCTGTTGTGCCAGCAGCCAACTCCGGCGTGTCAGCTTAGTTATCCTCATCA